AGAAATAGAAGAAATAAGTGAAATAGAAGAAATAAGTGAAATAGAAGAAATAAGTGAAATGGTTTCTCAATGGTCATACAAATTGGACGACGCCGAGGATTTGGAGGAGCAGGCGGAAGCGGAAGCGAAAGCGAAAGCGAAAGCGGAAGAGGAAGAGGAAGAGGAAGAGGAAGAGGAAGATAAAGATAAAGATAAAGATAAAGATAAAGATAAAAAAAAGGAAGAGGAAGATCCTGATATTCGCCCAAGAAAAGCCAAACGTGTGGTAATTTTTAATAATAAGGATCTAAAGGCCAATTCTGATACTACTAACAATTCTGATACTACTAATACTACTACTAGTAAGAAGAAGAATGCCCAAGAAAAAAAAGATGAAGAAGACGAGGAAGAACTGGCTTTGATACGTTACTCTCAACAATCAGATTTTAGTCGGGATCTCATAAAAGGATCCGTGCGTGCTCAAAGACGCAAAATAGTTATTTCTGAAATGTTTCAAGCAAATGTGCATTCCCCACTTTTTTTGGATCGAATAGACAAAACATTTTTTGTTTCTCCTTTTGATATTTCTAAAATTACAAATATAATTTTTAGGAACTGGGTTGGTAGAGAATCAGAATTTCAAATTTCTGATTTTGAGGAGGAAAAAGCAAACGAAAAAGACGAAAAAGACAAAAAAGACAAAAAAGACAAAAAAGACAAAAAAGACAAAAAAGACAAAAAAGACAAAAAAGACAAAAAAGACAAAAAAGACAAAAAAAAGGAAGAAGAGGAAGAAGAAAAAGATCGCCGGAGAATAATATCCGAAACTTGGGATGCCCTTATGTTTACTCAAATAATAAGAGGGTCGATGTTAGTAACCCAATCTTTTCTTAGAAAAAACATCGTATTACCTTTATTGATAATAGCTAAAAATGTAGGCCGTATGTTATTATTCCAATTCCCCGAGTGGTACGAAGATTTTAAGGCATTGAATAAAGAAATGCATATTAACTGCACCTACAACGGTGTTCCATTATCAGAAACAGAATTTCCTAAAGATTGGTTAGCAGACGGGATTCAGATAAAGATTCTATATCCTTTCTGTTTGAAACCTTGGCGAGGAGCTAAAATTAAAGTACGGTCTGGTCATAGAGATTCAATGAAAGAAAAAAAAAACAAAAATTGTTTTTTAACAATATGGGGAAAGGAAGCGAAAGTTCCCTTTGGTTCTCCCCGAAAACGATTTTCTTTTTTTAAACCCATTTCTCAAGAAATCGACAAAACAATTAGAAAGGTTCAAAATCAATTTTCTATATTTATATTTATATTTCTAAGATTTTTAAAAGAAAGAATAAAATGGGCTTTACTAATTTCAAAAGTAATAAAAGTAATAATAAAAGTAATAAAAGTATGGATCATAAAAATAGCTCAAGTTAGAAAACGAATAATGAAAGAACTTGAAAAAATCACCCTAATTTTTTTATTTCTATTTATGAAGAGGAAAGTGAAAGTATATGAACCAAATCAAAATGGAAAAGATTTCCAAATCAATAATAAAATGAATAATGAATCGACCATTCAAATTCGATCCATGAATTGGACAAATTATTCACTCACGGAGAAAAAAAGGAAAGACCTTTCTGATAGGATAATTACAATCAGGAATCAAATAGAACAAATTACAAAAGACAAGAAAAAAAGAGTTCAAACTTATGATGATAAAAGATTGGAATACCCAAAATATATTTGGCAGCTATTTAAAAGAAACAATATCCGATTAATACGAAAATTTCATTATTTTATGAAATTTTTCATTGAAAAAATATACATCGATATCTTCCTATGTACAATTAACATTCCAAGGATCCATGCACAACTTTTCTTTGAATCAAAAAATAAAATTCTAAATAAATCCATTTACAACGATGAAATAAATCAAGAAGGAATTGATGAAACAATTCAAAATACAATGAACTTTATTTCGACTGTAAAAAAGTTAGTTTCTAATACGAATACTAATATTAGTGATAATAATTTCAATAGTTATTTTGACTTATCTTCCTTGTCACAAGCATATGTATTTTACAAATTTTCACAAACCCCATTATTTAACAAGTATAACTTGAGATCCGTACTTCAAGATCGGGGTACCTATCATTATCTTAGGGGAGAAATAAAGGATTATTGTATAAAACGAGGAATATTTGATTACAAATCAAGGCATAAGAAAATGAAAAAGTCTGGAATGAATGAATGGAAAAACTGGTTAAAGGGTCATGATCAATACAATTTATCCCCGGCCAAATGGTCTCGATTGGAACCAAAAAAATGGCGAAGTAGAGTCAGCCGTATGATTAAAAACAAAGACTTAATGAAATTGGATTCAGATAAAAAAGAAAAAATTCATCATTACATGAAAGAAAATTATGATGCAGGGGATTCATTGACGAATCAAAATAAAAAAAACAAATTTAAAAAACATTACGGATATTATTTTTTTTCACATAAATATATGAATTATGGAGATAAGACGGACAAGAACTTATATATTTATGGATCAAAATTACAAGTAAATGGTCACCAAGAAATTCCTTATAATTTCAATACACGGAAACCCGACTTATTTTATGTATTGTTAAATATAGCAGTTGATGATTTTCTAAAAGAAAGATATATTATTGCTAAGGATAAAAATCTGGATAGAAAATATTTTCATTGTGGAATTTTCCATTTTTGTATTAGAAAGAATATCGATATTGAGACTTGGACCAATACTATTGAGACTTGGACCAATACGCATGTTGGCACTAAGATTAAGAAAAATACTAAAACTGAAACTCATAAGTATCACAAAATGAAAAAAAAAGATATTTCGATTCATGAAAAAATCAACCCACCCACACCCAATCAAAAAAGAAACTTTTTTGATTGGATGGGAATGAATCAAGAAAGATTCTCTCGTAATCGGAACATATTAAATCGAACATTTTGGTTGTTTCCAGAATTTGTGCTACTTTTTGATACATATAAGATTAAACCATGGGTGATACCAATCAAATTACTTCTTTTAGATTTGTATGCAAATGAACATGGCAGCCACATATCATCCAATCAAAAAGAATATCTTGAATTAAAAAATTCCAACCAACAAAAAAACGAACAACAGAGCCAAATAGGTCTTGGCTCAGATCTACGAAAAAAAAAAGATGTTGAAAAACATGACGTTAAATCTGACGTTGAAAAAGAGGGAGAGACAAAAAAAGATGTTGAAAAACATGACGTTAAATCTGACGTTGAAAAAGAGGGAGAGACAAAAAAAGATGTTGAAAAACATGACGTTAAATCTGACGTTGAAAAAGAGGGAGAGAAGGAAAAAGAAATGGATTTGTTCCTGAAACAATTTTTTTATTTTCAATTCAAATGGGTTGACCCCTTCAATCAATTAATGTTTAATAATCTTAAGGTGTATTGTTTCCTACTTAGACTGCCAGATATAAACAAAAAAATTTTGATATCCTCGGTTAAAAGAAGAGAGATGCATATGGATATGATATTGATGACGAATAAGGCCGTTATTCCAGAATTACTAAAAAAAGGAATTTTTATTATCAAATCAATTCGTTTATTTATAGAATGGGATGAGCAATTTATTATCTATCAAACCATAAGTATTTCATTGGCGGATAAGAGTGAAAACCAAAATGAAACTAATGGAAAATGCATAAAAAAAAGAGATGTTGAGAAGAAGAATTTCGACAGATCCATTGCACAACATAGCAATATTCTTGTGAATAGAAAAAAAAAGAATTCGAATTTCCTTATTCCAGAAAATATTCTATCTACTAAACGTCGTAGAGAATTGCGAATTCGAATTCTTTTAAATTCCCGGAATTGGAATATTGTGGATATAAATCCAGTGTTTTTCAACGAAAACAAGATGAGAAACTGTGGACAATTTTTGAATGAAGACAGGTATCTTAATACAGATGTAAATAACATTAATATTAATACAGATGTAAATAACATTTTAAAATTAAAATTGCTTCTTTGGCCGAATTATCGATTAGAAGATTTAGCTTGTATGAATCGCTATTGGTTTAATACCAATAACGGCAGTCGTTTCAGTATGTTAAGGATACATATGTATCCACAATTTAGAATTAGTTAATGGTATATTGCTTGGATATCACATATTTGATAGATTCCGAAAGATGTACGCATAGGTTGCGTTACATTTTGGTACATGATACTAATTTAATGGCATATCAATTCAATTGGTTCTAGGAATAATAAATGGGCAGAATAGAATGTTCTTAGACACAAAGAAATAATTATCTTTCGTAAATGTATTTTCTCTCTTTCTATCCAAATCCCATTCGATTTTCAAAAAATCGAATGGGATTTGGATAGAATCAAAAAGTAGTATATGAATAAATCTACGCTTTTGCGTATACCAGATGAAAATGACTGGAATAATCATAATATAAATATAATAACATAATATAAATATAATAATTATTATTCCTGATCGGTAAAATCTATAAAATAAAAAGAAAGAAAACGGAAAAATATGTTATGGTAAAAAATTCATTCATCCCAGCTATTCAACAAGAAGAAAAAGAAGAAAACAACAAAGGGTCTGTTGAATTTCAAGTATTCAATTTCACCAATAAGATACGGAGACTTACTTCGCATTTGGAATTGCACAAAAAAGATTTTTTATCGCAAAGGGGTCTACGAAGAATTCTGGGAAAACGTCAACGGTTGCTGGCTTATTTGTCAAATAAAAATAGAGTACGTTATAAGATATTAATTAGTCAGTTGGATATTCGGGAGTCTAAAATTTGGATATGAATATTCGTTTGAATTTTTTTTAGTTATTATATTAAAAATTTTTCTAAGCCTCGTTTTGAGCAATTCATGGAATACTGAATTAGGGAAGAAAGGATATGACTGTACCGGCCACAAGAAAAGATCTCATGATAGTCAATATGGGTCCTCACCACCCATCAATGCATGGTGTTCTTCGACTAATTGTTACTCTCGATGGTGAAGATGTTATTGACTGTGAACCCATATTGGGCTATTTACACAGAGGGATGGAGAAAATAGCGGAAAACCGAACAATTATACAATATCTGCCATATGTAACACGTTGGGATTATTTAGCTACTATGTTTACAGAAGCAATAACGGTAAATGCACCAGAACAGCTGGGAAATGTTCAAGTACCTCAAAGGGCCAGCTATATCAGAGTAATTATGTTAGAGCTGAGTCGTATAGCTTCTCATTTGTTATGGCTTGGACCTTTTATGGCGGATATCGGTGCACAGACTCCCTTTTTCTATATTTTTAGAGAGAGAGAATTGCTATATGATCTATTCGAAGCTGCCACAGGTATGCGAATGATGCATAATTATTTCCGTATCGGAGGAGTAGCTGCTGATCTACCTCATGGTTGGATAGATAAATGTTTGGATTTCTGCGATTATTTTTTAACAGAAGTTGTTGAATATCAAAAACTTATTACACGGAATCCCATTTTTTTGGAACGAGTTGAAGGAGTGGGCATTATTGGTGGAGAGGAAGCAATAAATTGGGGCTTATCAGGACCAATGTTAAGGGCTTCCGGGATCCAATGGGATCTTCGTAAAATTGATCATTATGAATGTTACAATGAATTAAATTGGGAAGTCCAATGGCAAAAAGAAGGAGATTCATTAGCTCGTTATTTAGTACGAATCGGTGAAATGAGGGAATCTATAAAAATTATTCAACAGGCTCTCGAAGGAATTCCCGGAGGACCCTATGAGAATTTAGAAGTTCGGCGCTTTAATAGTGCAAAAAATTCCGAATGGAATGATTTTGAATATAGATTCATTAGTAAAAAACCTTCACCCAATTTTGAATTGTCGAAACAAGAGCTTTATGTAAAAGTAGAAGCCCCAAAAGGGGAATTAGGAATTTATTTGATAGGGGATAATAGTGTTTTTCCCTGGAGATGGAAAATTCGTCCACCAGGTTTCATCAATTTGCAAATTCTTCCCCAGATAATTAAAAGAATGAAATTGGCTGATATCATGACGATACTGGGTAGTATAGATATCATTATGGGAGAAGTTGATCGTTGAAATGATAATTGGCGCGACAGAAGTACAAGCTATCAATTCTTTTTCTAAATCAGAATCGTTAAAAGAAATCTATGGATTCGGCTGGCTCTTTGTCCCCGTTTTGACCCTTATACTGGGAATTACTGTAGGGGTACTAGTAATTGTATGGTTAGAAAGAGAAATATCCGCAGCGATACAACAACGTATTGGACCTGAATATGCCGGCCCGTTGGGAATTCTTCAAGCTCTAGCAGACGGGACTAAACTACTTTTTAAAGAGGACCTCCTCCCATCTAGAGGAGATATTCGTTTGTTTAGTGTCGGACCGTCTATAGCAGTCATATCAATTTTACTAAGTTATTTAGTAATTCCTTTTGGGTATCGACTTGTTTTAGCCGATCTCAGTATAGGTGTTTCTTTATGGATCTCTATTTCAAGTATTGCTCCCATCGGGCTTCTTATATCAGGATATGGATCGAATAATAAATATTCCTTTTCAGGTGGTCTACGAGCTGCTGCTCAATCTATTAGTTATGAAATACCATTAACTCTATGTGTATTATCAATATCTCTACGTGTGATTCGTTGGAACATAAACTTTGACCTCTCCCAGAAATGAAATAAAGGAAAGAAGGTGAATGTATTGAATAGATATCTTCATTTTTTATTTTTTATTCATTCAATTCAGATCGATGAGTTAAACCAAATAGTTATATGAGTGAAAGAAAACAGCTTTTCAATTTGTAGTAAGAGGATAAAATCTCATTCCCTATATACAAGAAAAAAGTGACAGAAAACATAAGCAGTGAAAACTGTTTATCCCAAGATTTTTTGATTAGTCATCATATCTTGAAGCGGATGCAAAAGATCAACTGTATGGAGTTTCTATTACTGTACTTGTATATATTACCTTACCATAACCATAGCGGGGATCAATCAAAAATCAGTGAACAGTTAGGAACACCAAGATACACAAAGGATTAGTAATAGATAATGTAAGGTATAAAAAAAATAGGTATTTTCACATAAAAACGAATCATAATAGGGGCTTTAAGTTGGTAGAAACGATCAAGCAGTACTTCCCCACGATTTCGATCTAGAGTATGCTCCTATTCACTGAATAAATAAATTACTATCAAGAACGAATTAATCCCTTTATTTATTTTTAAATAGTACTTTTTTTTTTCTGAGAAAGAAGAACAGGAATAAAAGAAATAGAATGCAATAAATAATAGAATAAAAAAAAGATCTTTATTTATTTTTTACTCCATATATAGCCATACATGTGGAATTCTTATTATTTATGATTCATGAACTAGTGACTAATTCTTTCTATCTATTTCTTTTTATAACGAGTATTTTATTGAAGGATTCAATTATTACCAAAACCAAACAAAGATTCATTTAAATTATAAGGGATGAGATCAATTCGGAAGCACCTTTTTCTAGCCGACAGAATTACATGGGTCTAATTTTTTGGACTCTCCGATGTATTTTTATTGTATCCACTATCCACGGATACCTTACCGAACAGGTCCTTACATTTATTTGTGTCCATAGAGAAGCCGTATGAGGTAAAAATCTCATGTACGGTTTTGGAATAGTGATGAGAACAGTGATGTTATTATCAACTATAATTATCTAACAGTTCAAGTACAGTTGATATAGTTGAGGCACAGTCAAAATACGGTTTTTGGGGGTGGAATCTGTGGCGGCAACCTATAGGGTTTATAGTTTTTATAATTTCTTCTCTTGCGGAATGTGAGAGATTGCCCTTTGATTTACCAGAAGCGGAGGAGGAATTAGTAGCAGGTTATCAAACTGAATATTCAGGTATAAAATATGGTTTATTTTACGTTGCTTCTTACCTAAATCTTTTAGTTTCTTCATTATTTGTAACAGTTCTTTATTTAGGGGGGTGGAATTTATCTATTCCGTACATATCCATTCCGGAACCTATCGGAACAAATGGAGTCTTGGGAATGACAGTTGGTATCTTTATTACATTAGCTAAAGCTTATTTGTTTCTGTTCATCTCTATCACAACAAGATGGACTTTACCTAGGATGAGAATGGATCAGCTATTAAATCTTGGATGGAAATTTCTTTTACCTATTTCTCTAGGTAATCTATTATTGACAACTTCTTTCCAACTTGTTTCACTATAAATACAAAGAATACGATAACGATATTCTATACTCATAACCTCTCTTAAACAAGAAAAAAAAAAAACATCAATTTATTCATCGATATATACAATATGTTTCCTATGGTGACTAGGTTCATGAATTATGGTCAACAAACAATACGAGCCGCAAGGTACATTGGTCAAAGTTTCGTAATTACCTTATCCCACACAAATCGTTTGCCTATAACTATTCAATATCCTTATGAAAAATCTATCACATCAGATCGTTTCCGCGGTCGAATCCATTTTGAATTTGATAAATGTATTGCTTGTGAAGTATGTGTTCGTGTATGCCCTATAGATCTACCCGTTGTTGATTGGAGATTTGAAAGAGATATTAAAAAGAAACAATTGCTTAATTATAGTATTGATTTCGGTATTTGTATATTTTGTGGTAACTGTGTCGAATATTGTCCAACAAACTGTTTATCAATGACTGAAGAATATGAACTTTCTACTTATGATCGTCACGAATTGAATTATAATCAAATTGCTTTGGGTCGGTTACCAATGTCAGTAATTGGAGATTACACAATTCAAACCGTTATGAATTCGACCCAAAGCAAAATATACAAAGAAAAATCCCTCGATTCAAGAACAATTACCAATTCCTAAGATATTGTTTTGATATTCTGATAGAAAGGATACAAGCTTTTTTTATTTTGGTTAGTCAGTTACTATAAATAATAACTATTAATTGTTGAGGATCATTCTTTGATTTAAACTGAGAATTTCTTTTTTTCGTGATGATTTCCAAATATCAAATGGAAACTACTCTTTTCTAGGATGAAAAAAAAAATGGGGTAAGTGCTTTTCCCTTCCTGGACTATTCAGTAAGGTCATGAAATCTTTAGACTTATTTATCTCTTATTTTATACATAATGGATTTATCTGGACCAATACATGAGATTCTTGTAGTATTTCTAGGAGCAGTTCTTATATTAGGGGGTCTAGGAGTAGTCTTATTTACTAATCCAATTTATTCTGCCTTTTCGTTGGGATTGGTTCTTGTTTGTATATCCTTATTATATATTCCATCGAATTCCTATTTTGTAGCTGCCGCGCAACTCCTTATTTATGTAGGAGCCATAAATGTCTTAATAATATTTGCTGTAATGTTCATGAATGGTTCGGAATATTCCAATGATTCCCGTCTTTGGACCATTGGAGATGGGGTTACGTCACTGGTTTGTATAAGTATTCTTTTTTCACTAATTACTACTATCCCAGATACGTCGTGGTACGGAATTCTTTGGACTACAAGATCAAACCAGATTCTAGAACAGGACTTAATAATTAACGTTCAACAAATTGGGATTCATTTATCAACAGATTTTTATCTTCCGTTTGAACTCATTTCTATAATTCTATTAGTTTCCTTAATAGGTGCAATTACTATGGCTCGTCAATAAAAAATAGTTATAATTCCAAAAAGTTTTAGAATTCTATTTTTAAAAAGTCTCAAGTTTTTAGTTAAAGCCATTACCAATACCTTCTTTTGTTCTGTAATTGTAATTGTTCTATTATAGTCAATCGAATCATTCTAATTGTTGTTCATATTGAAATAAATCGAGATTGATGAGGAGTTAGTCGATGATGTTCGAGCATGTACTTTTTTTGAGTATCTATTTATTTTCTATTGGTATCTATGGATTAATCACAAGTCGAAACATGGTTAGAGCGCTTATGTGTCTTGAGCTTATACTAAATTCGGTTAATATAAATCTCGTAACATTTTCTGATTTATTTGATAGTCGCCAATTAAAAGGAGACATTTTCTCAATCTTTGTCATAGCTATTGCAGCTGCAGAAGCAGCTATTGGGTTAGCTATTGTTTCGTCGATCCATCATAACATAAAATCAACTCGTATCAATCAATCGAATTTGTTGAATAATTAGTCCTAATCATTCATTATATAAATATAAGAAAGAAAGACATATGAATTATTTATCATAATTCGATTAATATATATATATATATTTTTCATAAATTATATATTTTTCATAAATTATATATTTTTCATAAATTATATATTTTTCATAAATTATATATTTTTCATAAATTATATATTTTTCATAAATATAAAATATTATTTCATATTTATGTGCGACTCATATGACTGTGATTGGTAAAACGTAAATCAAAATCTCTTGGTAGTTTATCATGAACAGATTTAGAAATATATTCATTCTAAAAAATTTATATAAATTACTGATTCATCTGGTATCTACAATATAAATATATAATTCATTTACTATTGATTTTATCATACCAGATCGAAAATTCTTTATGTTCAAAACTTTAATTTTTAGTTTCAATGTCACATTCAGTCAAAATTTATGATACATGTATAGGGTGTACTCAATGTGTACGAGCCTGCCCCACGGATGTATTGGAAATGATACCTTGGGACGGATGTAAAGCTAAACAAATTGCTTCCGCGCCAAGAACCGAGGATTGTGTAGGTTGTAAGAGATGTGAATCCGCTTGCCCAACAGATTTTTTGAGTGTCCGTGTTTATTTATGGCATGAAACAACTCGCAGCATGGCTCTATCTTATTGATTGATACGTTACAAAAACTCCACTTGAATCATTTGATTCCCCTTTATCGACAAAAGCCCCTACTCTAGAACATAGATTCTGAGCACGGTCTTTTCTGGTCAAAGCGTATCTTGTCTTTATCACGAGTTATTTTCCTTGGTTAACACTACTTGTTGTTTTGCCGATATTTGCGGGTTCTTTAATTTTTATTCCCCCTATGAGGGGGAATAAGGTGTTTCGGTGGTATACCATATGTATATGTTTATTAGAACTCCTTCTAACGACTTATGCATTTTGTTACCATTTCCAATTGGATGATCCATTAATCCAATTGGAAGAAGATTTTCAATGGATAAAAATTTTTGATTTTCACTGGAGATTGGGAATTGATGGACTTTCCATAGGACCTATTTTATTGACAGGATTTATCACCACTTTAGCTACTTTAGCAGCTTGGCCAGTTACTCGAAATTCGCGATTGTTCTATTTCCTGATGTTAGCAATGTACAGTGGTCAAATAGGATCATTTTCTTCTCGAGACCTTTTACTTTTTTTCATCATGTGGGAGTTAGAATTAATTCCTGTTTACTTACTTTTATCCATGTGGGGAGGAAAGAAACGTTTGTACTCGGCTACAAAGTTTATTTTGTACACTGCAGGGAGTTCTATTTTTCTCTTAATAGGAGTTCTAGGTATGGGTTTATATGGTTCCAATGAACCAACATTAGATTTTGAAAGACTAGCTAATCAATCATATCCTATGGCATTGGAAATAATATTCTATTTTGGTTTCCTTATTGTTTATGCTGTCAAATCACCGATTATACCCCTACATACATGGTTACCAGATACCCATGGAGAGGCACATTACAGTACATGTATGCTTCTAGCCGGAATCTTATTAAAAATGGGAGCATATGGATTGATTCGGATAAATATGGAATTGTTACCCCATGCTCATTCTATATTTTCTCCCTGGTTTGTGATAGTGGGAACAATGCAAATAATCTATGCAGCTTCAACCTCTTTCGGTCAACGCAATTTAAAAAAGAGAATAGCCTATTCCTCCGTATCGCACATGGGTTTCACAATTATAGGAATTGGTTCTATAACCGGCATGGGACTAAATGGAGCCATTTTACAAATGCTTTCCCATGGATTTATTGGTGCTGCACTTTTTTTCTTGGTGGGAACGAGTTGTGATAGAATACGTCTTGTTTATCTCGACGAAATGGGGGGGATATCAATCCCAATGCCAAAAATATTTACCATGTTCAGTAGTTTCTCGATGGCTTCTCTTGCATTGCCAGGAATGAGTGGTTTTGTTGCAGAATTAGTAGTATTATTTGGGATAATTACCAGCTCAAAATTTCTTTTGGTGCCAAAAGTGCTAATTATCTTTTTAATGGCAATTGGAATGATATTAACTCCTATTTATTTATTATCTATGTTACGTCAGATGTTCTATGGATACAAGCTATTCAATGTTCCAAACTCTAATTTTTCCGATTCTGGACCACGAGAACTATTTATTTCGATCTGTATCTTTCTACCCGTAATAGGGATTGGTATTTATCCGGATTTTGTTCTCTTGTTATCAGTTGACAAGGTACAAGCTATTCTATCTAATTATTTTTATAGATAGTTTTCATTAATGAAACAAAAAGTCTTATAATTCTTTCATTTTTAAAATCGTTCGCTGTAGAATGCAAAAGAAAAAAAAAAATGAAGTTAATTAAGATTTTAATGAGATGCCTCTAGAGTTTTTGAGAACCATTTGACTCTTTGAGTCAAATGGTTCTCAAAAACTCTAACAAGCTTTCGTTATATATGAGACAATCTTCTTATGTATTCTTCATGTAGTTTATTCAATTAGAGTTATGTTAATGTGAATGACCCATAACTATGTAGACCTATTCCTAATAAATTAATCCCAAAATAGCATATCCAAATTATAAGAAATCCTATAGAAGCTACAAGTGCCGAATTTATATCTCGGAAACTTTGATTTGTTCTAGTATGCGAATAAATCGCGAATATGGTCCAAGTAATAAATGCCCAAGTTTCCTTGGGGTCCCAATTCCAATAAGATCCCCATGTCTCATTAGCCCATACTGCTCCGGAAAGAATGCCCATAGTTAAAAAGGTAAACCCCAAACTAATGACACGCGAACTCCAATAATCCAAACGCTGAGTCAATTGATATTTGTAATAATTTCGAAATGAAAGAAAAGAAGTGTTTTTTAAAACACTTCTTTTTTTAGTCAAGTATTCGATTTCACCAACGAAAAATTTCTTAATTAAGAAGTGTTTTCTTTTCAAAAAAATATTGATGTTTTTTCGAAATGTAATGACTAGAAGAGCGACTGATAATAATGATCCACATAAAAGAGCTGCATAGCTCAATAACATCATACTTACGTGCATCATTAACCACTGAGATTGTAGGGCGGGTACTAATATTGCGGATTGATGCATTTCCGTTAAAAGACCCGACGTGGCGAAACCTTGGGTAAAAATAGCACTTGGTGCGGTTATTGCGCTTAAATCATTTTTTGTGTTCTGTATCTTAATCTTAGAAATTATATGCATAATGGAGAAACTCCATGAAAGGAAAATTAATGATTCGTATAAATTACTTAATGGGAAATGCCTTGAATAAATCCAACGAATAACTAATAATCCTGTTATAGAGAAAAAGGTGGCTATCATTCCTTTTTCTGACGAATCGCGCAATCCCACGATTTCGTGGACTAATAAGGTCATCAAATGAATCATAATTACCATTAAAATGATCGAAAAAGAGATATGAGTTAATATATGTTCTAAAGTCACAAATATCATAAAAAGGAGGAGCCCCATTACAGAATTAAAATCGGGAATTAAATACATTATAGGATCCATTATGTCCCTTCTTTTAGGGGATGCCGCCACTCGGACTCGAACCGAGATGCTCTAGCACTGCTTCCTAAGAGCAGCGTGTCTACCGATTTCACCATGGCGGCTTACTTTAAATAATAATAAATAATAAAATAATAATAAATAATAGTCAGTTCATGTTGAATCGTCGAGATTCCAGAATTGCATATAGTTTAGAAAACTTGATGAGAATCGATGAATAAAGCTCGTTTTCATTTGAAATTCATATGTGAATTTCAATAATCCTTAGTTAGTATCGCTGTGGGGTTCATTTTTAACAATCAACTTTCACATACTAGAAACTGAGTTCTCCTGGAACAGATAGAACTCAAAATTGTCCCTTTTTCTATGTTTTTTTTTATAAAACCATTTTTTTATGACAATTCGTTTATTTCCTGGATTTCTAAAAAAAAAAACATAGAAATAGAATTGCATATGTATCACAATCAAATCACTAAATCAAAGGAAATTTTCTAACAATTTCAATACCTTAGTATTATTAATAATACTATTAGTTGTAGTTATAGTTGTGTCCATAATTTATAATTTATGATACCATTTACTAAATTACTAAATCTAATTGGGTCCTGGGCTATACATATAAGAAAAGAGTTTCAATCTCTCAATTCACTTTTTTAACTTTTCCAAAAGTGAATTGAGAGATTGAAAAAAAAAAATAATAATAAATAATAAAAATATCGCGAGTTAACATTAACTTCAAAATGAAAAATAATGAGTGTATTATAATGAAAACTAAAATAATACTTATCTTATAGAGACCAAGAGATGGAAAAATTCTTATTCTACATACCACAGCAGCTAGTTCTAACTCATATTGAGGAGTTCAACACATTAGTTAATGTGAATCATTCATCTTGAATTCAAAAAGTTTCAATTCTTTATGGTATGTCGACTCAGATCATTTCAAGATTTTCTTTTATTATTTATTTACGGCAAAAAAAAACTTTTTGAGCGCCCGGTGGAAACAGATTTAGCTAAAGAAAGAGCTTTTACTGCAGTTAAATATCCCTTCTTCTTCCAAATATTTTTACGAATACGTTTCTTTGACAGAGAAATACGTTTTTTTGGAACCGCCATTCAAAAAGGAGTACTCATTTTTATCGTTGTATGTGAAAGACATGTATTGTTCAAATCAAAATAGACCATTCTTTTTAGTTATTATCCATAATTATCTTGTGGATAATAAATTTAATAACATAACATGCAAAATCTAAAAATACAAATAAATATATGTGCCCATTATATATCGCATATATAGGGATATAAAAAAAAAGGAAGAGAGTCTTATTTTAAAAATCCAAATAATTTTTTTTTTATTATTTATTTTATTTTTTTTATTATTTATTTTATTAATTCCATTTTAAAAATAATTCCATTTTAAAAATTTAAATTTATTAATGATTAAGTTCAGCGTGCGATCCCTAAAATTTGAATTCTAATTTAATTAGAATTAGTCGTTAATCTCTTAAACAAGACATTCCATTACCGGAGAAAGATAACCTTAGTCCATTTTTGAGTTCAGTTCTATATGAAGTAAGGAGTATCATAATACTTCCAAGAAACATAAGTTTTCCTTATTGGAATCCAATCAATTAGCTCTTATTAGATAATTACTCAAATTCAATTAATTAGAATAACTAAGGTACCCTTTTATTGATTCGAATTAGTAATGGATACTATGACCCACATTCGAATTAAACACTGTTTTTGGTATAACTCTTTTTCCTTACTATATTATATGGTTATAACTCACCAGAATATAATAGTAAATATAATAGTAATAGTAGTAGTAGTAGAATGTAGTAGTAGAATGTTGATTTCTTTTATTATTGTTCCTCTCGAAAGAGGTAAGAATTGGTGAATCGGAAACAATAATAAAAAAAAAAATGAAATTTGTTTTTTATGGAACATACATATCAATATGCATGGATAATACCCTTTCTTCCACTTACAGTTACTATATCAATAGTATTTGGACTTCTGATTATTCCCACAGCAACAAAAAATCTTCATCGTATGTGTGCTTTTATTAGTATTTTAATGCTAAGTATAACTATGGCGTTTTCGGCTAATCTGTCTCTTCAGCAAATAAATGGAAGTTTTATTTATCAATATCTATGGTCTTGGACCATCAATAATGATTTTTCATTAGAGTTTGGATACTTGATCGATCCACTTACTTCGATTATGTCAATACTAATTACTACTGTGGGAATTATGGTTCTTATTTATAGTGACAACTATATGTCTCACGATCAAGGATATTTGAGATTTTTTGCTTATATGAGTTTTTCTAATACTTCCATGTTGGGATTAGTTACTAGTTCCAATCTGATACAAATTTATATTTTTTGGGAACTAGTGGGAATGTGTTCGTATTTATTAATAGGTTTTTGGTTTACACGACCAATTGCAGCAAGTGCTTGCCAAAAAGCTTTTGTAACTAATCGTGTAGGGGATTTTGGTTTATTATTAGGAATCTTAGGTTTTTATTGGATAACAGGCAGTTTTGAATTTCGGGATTTGTTCGAAATAGTAAAAAACTTGATCCATAATAATGAGGTCAATTCTTTATTTGCTACTCTGTGCGCATCTTTCTTATTCGTCGGCGCAATCGCGAAATCTGCACAATTTCCCCTTCATGTATGGTTACCTGATGCCATGGAGGGACCTACTCCTATTTCGGCTCTTATACACGCTGCTACCATGGTAGCAGCGGGGATTTTTCTTGTAGCTCGGCTTCTTCCTCTTTTCATAGTAATACCTTACATAATGAATCTAATATCTTTAATAGGCGTAATAACAGTATTATTAGGAGCCACTTTGGCTCTTGCTCAAGGAGACATTAAAAAAAGTTTAGCCTATTCTACAATGTCTCAATTGGGTTATATTATGTTAGCTCTAGGTATGGGTTCTTATCGAGCTGCTTTATTCCATTTAATCACTCATGCCTATTCTAAAGCTTTATTGTTTTTAGGATCCGGATCTATTATTCATTCAATGGAACCTATTGTTGGTTATTCACCAGATAAAAGTCAAAATATGGTTCTTATGGGCGGTTTAACAAAATATGTTCCAATTACAAGAATGACTTTTTTATTAGGTACACTTTCTCTTTGTGGTATTCCGCCTCTTGCTTGTTTTTGGTCCAAAGATGAAATTCTTAATGATAGTTGGTTGTATTCACCAATTTTCGCAATAATAGCTTGTTTCACAGCAGGATTAACTGGATTTTATATGTTTCGGATGTATTTACTTACTTTTGATGGACATTTGCGTGTTAATTTTCAAAATTACAGTAGTACTAAAAATGGATCGTTCTTTTTAATATCTCTATGGGGAAAAGACGAAGCGCCTAAAGCAGTAAATAGAAATTCATTTTTCGCAATAATAAATAATAAGGTCTCTCTTTCTTCATCTTCAAAGGATACATATAAAATATATTATAATGTAATAAATAGAATACGCTGTTTTAGTACTTACTTTGGAAAAAAAGATACTTATATGTATCCTCATGAATCGGACAATACTATGCTATTCCCTCTACTTATATTGGGATTATTCACTTTGTTTATTGGATCAATAGGAATTCCTTTTGATCAAAGAGTAGTAGATTTGGATATATTATCCAAATGGTTAACTCCATCAACAAACCTTTTGCATCAAAATTCAAATTACTCTGTAGATTGGTATGAATTTTTTACAAATGCAATTTTTTCAGTAAGTCTAGCCCTTTTCGG